TATTAACGAGCGGGAATCGCCGAGGTATTTGTGCAAAGAGGTATAATCCATGTAATCGCACAAATTCAAAAAATGAAAAGATTGCCGATAATAATTATAAATATACGAACGAACCTTTTTTTTGTAATTCCTATGATGCAATTGGAGCTTATCGGCAGAAAAGAATCGATTTAGATAGTCCCTTGTGGCTCCGATGGCAACTAGATCAACGTGTTATTACTTCAAGAGAAACTCCCATTGAAGTTCACTATGAATCTTTGGGTACCTCTCATGAGATTTATGGGCACTATGTAATAGTAAGAAGTATAAAAAAAGAAGTTCTTTGTATATATGTTCGAACCACAGTTGGTCATATTTCTCTTTATCGAGAAATCGAAGAAGCTATCCAAGGGTTTTGCCGAGCCTACTCGTATGGTAACTAATCATATCATATATAAGCTAAGTAATTCTATTCGTAGACACCCGTGTTATTTTTTATTTATACAGTTCAGCTAGGACCATAGTTCCTGAATTTCTATGCGAATCAAGATCGAGAAAAGCAAGTTTTACACTCACTGACTCAAACCCATTGTCGAACTCCACTCAGCGGAATAGGGAGGTACTTATGGCAGAACGGGCCAGTCTGGTTTTTCATAATAAAGTGATCGATGGAACCGCTATTAAACGACTTATTAGTCGATTAATAGATCACTTCGGAATGGCATATACATCACACATCTTGGATCAAGTAAAGACTCTGGGATTCCGACAAGCCACTGCTACATCTATTTCATTAGGAATTGATGATCTTTTAACAATACCTTCTAAGGGGTGGCTAGTCCAAGATGCCGAACAACAAAGTTTGATTTTGGAAAAACATCATCATTATGGTAATGTACACGCGGTAGAAAAATTACGCCTCTCTATTGAGATATGGTATGCTACAAGTGAATATTTGCGACAAGAAATGAATCCTAATTTTAGGATGACGGACCCCTTTAACCCAGTCCATATGATGTCGTTTTCGGGAGCTAGAGGAAATGCATCTCAAGTACACCAATTAGTAGGTATGAGAGGGTTAATGTCAGATCCACAAGGACAAATGATTGATTTACCTATTCAAAGCAATTTACGTGAAGGGCTATCTTTAACAGAATATATCATTTCTTGTTATGGAGCCCGCAAAGGCGTTGTGGATACTGCTGTACGAACGTCGGATGCTGGATATCTTACACGCAGACTTGTTGAAGTAGTTCAACACATTGTTGTACGTAGAATAGATTGTGGCACTACCCGAGGCATTTCTGTGAGTCCTCGAAATGGGATGATGCCGGAAAGGATTTTTATCCAAACATTGATTGGCCGTGTATTAGCAGACGATATATATATAGGATCGAGATGCGTTGCCACTCGAAATCAAGATATTGGAATTGGGCTTGTCAATCGATTCATAACCTTTCAAATACAACCAATACCTATTCGAACTCCCTTTACTTGTAAGAGTACATCTTGGATCTGCCGATTATGTTATGGCCGGAGCCCTACTCACGGCGACCTGGTTGAATTAGGGGAAGCTGTCGGCATTATTGCGGGTCAATCTATTGGAGAACCGGGTACTCAATTAACATTAAGAACTTTTCATACCGGTGGGGTATTCACAGGAGGTACTGCAGAACATGTGCGAGCTCCTTCTAATGGAAAAATAAAATTCAATGAGTATTTGGTTCATCCCACACGTACACGTCATGGGCACCCTGCTTTTCTATGTTATATAGACTTGTATGTAACTATTGAAAGTGAAAATATTATACATAATGTGACTATTCCACCCAAAAGTTTGATTTTAGTGCAAAATGACCAATACGTAGAATCAGAGCAAGTGATTGCTGAGATTCGCGCGCGCGCATATACTTTAAATTTTAAAGAGAGGGTTCGAAAACATATTTATTCTGACTCAGAGGGAGAAATGCACTGGAGTACCGATGTATACCATGCGCCAGAATTTATATATAGTAATGTACATCTTTTACCAAAAACAAGTCATTTGTGGATATTATCAGGAGGTTCGTGCAGATTCAGTGCAGCCCCCCCCTCACTCCACAAGTATCAAGATCAAACGAACGTTCATTCTCTTTTGGCTGAAGGACGATATTTGTCTAGCCTTTCATTAAATAATGATCAAGTGAAACACAAAACTTTTGGTTTAAATCTTTCTGATAAAAAAGAAAGCGGTATTCCTGATTATTTGGAATTGAATCGAATCATATATACGAGTCATTGCAATCTCATATTTCCTACAATTCGCCACGATAATTTTTTATTGACAAAGAGACGAAGAAATCGATTCATCATTCCATTCCAATCGATTCAAGAACAGGAGAAAGAGCGGATCCACCGTCCCGGTATTTCGATTGAAATACCTATAAATGATATAAATGGTATTTTTCGTAGAAATAGTATTTTTGCTTATTTCGATGATCCTCAATACAGAAGAAAGAGTTCGGGAATTACTAAATATGGAACCGTAGGGTTGCATTCAATCCTCAAAAAAGAGGATTTAATTGAGTACCGGGGGGTTAAAGAATTTAAGCCAAAATACCAAACGAAATTAGATCGATTTTTTTTCATTCCTGAGGAAGTGCATATTTTACCCGAGTCTTCTTCCATAATGGTACGGAACAATAGTATCATTGGAATCGATACACGAATAACTTTAAATATAAGAAGCCGAGTCGGTGGCTTGGTCCGAATGGAGAGAAAAAAAAAACGGATTGAACTAAAAATATTTTCTGGAGATATACATTTTCCCGGAGAGATGGATAAGATATTCCGACACAATGGTATCTTGATACCGCCAGGAACAAATTCTAAGGAATCAAAAAAGCGGAAAAATTGGATTTATGTACAATGGATCACACCCACCAGGAAGAAATATTTTGTTTTGGTTCGATCCGTAATCATATATGAAATTACGGATGGTATAAATTTAGCAACACTTTTCCCTCAGGATCCGTTGCGGGAAAGGGATAATCTAGAACTTCGAGTTGTAAATTATATACTTTGTGGAAATGGCAAACCAATTAGGAGAATTTCTGGCACGAATATTCAACTAGTTCGGACCTGTTTAATCTTGAACTGGGACAACAACAAAAAAAGTTCTTCTATCGAAGAGGCCCACGCTTCCTTTGTTGAAGTAAGTGCAAGTGGTCTGATTCAAGATTTCCTCAGAATCAACTTAGTGAAATCTCATATTCCGTATATCCGAAAAAGGAATGATCCGGTAGGTTCAGGATTGATCTCTGATAATAGGTCGAGCCGTACCAATATCAATCCATTTTATTCTGTTTATTCCAAGGAAAGGATTCAACAACCACTTAGCCAAAATCAAGGAACTTTTCGTACGTTGTTGAATATAAATAAGGAATCCCAATCTTTGATAATTTTGTCATCATATAATTGTTTTCAAATGAGTACATTCAACGATGGAAAATATTACAATGGGATAAAAGAATCAAGTAAAAGAGACAGGGATTCCCTAATTCAAATTAAAAATTTGTTAGGCCCTTTAGGCACATCCTTTCAAAGCGATCTTTTTTATCCGTTTTATCATTTATTAACTCATAATCATATTTCTGTAACTAAATATTTATATTTGCAAATTGACAATTTTAAACAGACTTTTAAAGTATTTAAGTATTATTTAATGGATGAAAACGGGATAATTTCGAATTCCGATCCGTACAGTCGCATCTTTTTGAATCCATTTAACTTGAATTGGTATTTTCTCGACCATAATTATTGTAAGGAAACATCCACAATAATTAGTCTCGGGCAGTTTATTTGTGAAAATCTATGTATAACCAAAAAAGGATCGACCCTAAAATCGGGTCAAGTTATAGTCGTCCACCTTGACTCTTTAGTAATAAGATCGGCGAAGCCTTATTTAGCTACTCCAGGAGCAACTGTTCATGGACATTATGGAGAAACAATTTCCGAAGGAGATACATTAGTTACATTTATATATGAAAAATCGAGATCGGGTGATATAACGCAAGGTCTTCCGAAAGTAGAACAAGTTTTAGAGGTACGTTCCATTGATTCAATATCGATGAACCTAGAAAAAAGAGTTGAGGGTTGGAATGAATGTATAACAAGAATTCTTGGAATTCCTTGGGGATTCTTGATTGGTGCTGAGCTCACTATAGCGCAAAGTCGTATATCTTTGGTTAATAAGATCCAAAAGGTTTATAGATCCCAGGGGGTACAGATCCATAATAGGCATATCGAAATCATTGTACGTCAAATAACATCAAAAGTGTTAGTTTCAGAAGATGGAATGTCTAATGTTTTTTCACCCGGAGAATTGATTGGATTGTTGCGAGCTGAACGAACGGGGCGTGCTTTAGAAGAAGCTATTTGTTACCGAGCCATATTATTAGGAATAACGAAAGCATCTCTAAATACTCAAAGTTTCATATCCGAAGCAAGTTTTCAAGAAACTGCTCGGGTTTTAGCAAAAGCTGCCCTACGGGGTCGTATCGATTGGTTGAAAGGTTTAAAAGAGAACGTTGTTCTAGGAGGGATGATACCCGTCGGTACCGGATTCAAAGGATTCGTGCACCGTTCAAGGCAACATAACAACATTTCTTTGGAAACCAAAACTAAGAGGTTATTCGAGGGGGAAATGAGAGATATTTTGGTTCACCACAGAGGATTATTTGATTTTTTCATTTCAAAAAATTTACATGATACATCAGAACAATCTTTTTTTCGGATTTAATGATTCCTAAGAGGGGTCATTTTATTTGGCAATAGTAATAAAGAGAATAGTTAATGGAAAGAAATGAACGGTTTGCATCCGTATTAACGGCCAATTTCCGTTCGAAGAGAAGGTTCCATCGGAACAATTTTTGATTTCTATTTTCGGGGGACTTCATCTCTTTTTTTTTTTTCTTTATTTAGAAAAAAAAGAGATGAAAAGTAGTGTGAGGAAAAATGACAAGAAGATATTGGAACATCAATTTGGAAGAGATGATGGAAGCAGGAGTTCATTTTGGTCATGGTACTAGGAAATGGAATCCTAGGATGGCACCCTATATCTCTGCAAAGCGAAAGGGTATTCATATTATAAATCTTACTAGAACCGCTCGGTTTTTATCAGAAGCTTGTGATTTAGTTTTTGATGCAGCCAGTAGGGGAAAACAATTCTTAATTGTCGGTACAAAAAATAAAGCGGCTGATTCAGTAGCGCGGGCTGCAATAAGGGCCCGGTGTCATTATGTTAATAAAAAATGGCTCGGGGGTATGTTAACGAATTGGTATACTACAGAAACGAGACTTCATAAGTTCAGGGACTTGAGAACGGAACAAAAGACGGGGAGACTTAACCGTCTTCCGAAAAGGGATGCGGCTGTGTTGAAGAGACAATTATTTCACTTGCAAACATATCTGGGCGGAATAAAATATATGACGGGGTTACCCGATATTGTAATAATCGTTGATCAGCAAGAAGAATATACGGCTCTTCGAGAATGTATCACTTTGGGAATTCCAACGATTTGTTTAATCGATACAAATTGTGACCCGGATCTTGCGGATATTTCGATTCCAGCTAACGATGATGCTATAGCTTCAATCCGATTAATTCTTAATAAATTAGTATTTGCAATTTGTGAGGGTCGTTCTAGCTATATACGAAATTCTTGATTAATAATAAGATAAGTAAATTTTGGAGGGAACTCCATATAATCGATTTATTGAATCGGTTATTATTCTTGACTAGCATAAAAGAGATAAAAACCGGCGATTTTCTGTGATTAGTTGAGACTAAAAAAAATATATAATTTAAAGTAGGCAAATCGAAAAAAAGATGGTTGAATCAAAATAATTCCTTTTTTAGTTCTATTTCTTTCAGAGGGTAATATGAATGTTCTATTATGTTCTATCAAAACACTAAAGGGTTTATACGATATATCCGGTGTGGAAGTAGGCCAACATTTCTATTGGCAAATAGGAAGTTTCCAAGTCCATGCCCAAGTACTTATTACTTCTTGGGTCGTAATTGCTATTTTATTAGGTTCAGCCCTTCTAGCTGTTCGTAATCCGCAAACCATTCCTACTGACGGTCAGAATTTCTTTGAATATGTCCTTGAATTCATTCGAGACGTGAGTAAAACTCAAATTGGCGAAGAATATGGTCCATGGGTTCCCTTTATTGGAACTATGTTTCTATTTATTTTTGTTTCAAATTGGTCTGGGGCTCTTTTACCCTGGAAACTTATCCAGTTACCTCACGGAGAGTTAGCGGCACCCACAAATGATATAAATACGACCGTTGCTTTAGCTTTACTCACGTCAGTAGCATATTTTTATGCGGGCCTTACAAAAAAGGGGTTGGGTTATTTCGGTAAATATATTCAACCAACCCCGATCCTTTTACCCATTAACATTTTAGAAGATTTCACAAAACCGTTATCGCTTAGTTTTCGACTTTTCGGAAATATTTTAGCTGATGAATTAGTAGTTGTTGTTCTTGTTTCTTTAGTACCTTTAGTAGTTCCTATACCTGTCATGTTCCTTGGATTATTTACAAGCGGTATTCAAGCTCTTATTTTTGCAACCCTAGCTGCGGCTTATATAGGCGAATCCATGGAAGGTCATCATTGACTTGACTAGTTTCCGATGTAGTCTTTTTTAGCTTAGCCTGACGCAATATATGCGCCGTTTAAGGTAATCCACTTAGGGAAGATAAATATAAGGCATAAATAAAGATAGAAACGACCTAGAGTAATTGTAAAAAAGGGTACGTTTTGAGTTGTAAAAAAAAATGGATTGGTTTGCGTAGGATCGGGGGGTTGAACTAGGTGTATATAATCTAATCGCCATAAGACAACTCATGTGAATCTTTCGAAGAATGATTCGAGAATTGCGATTACTTTAAGATACAATATTTTGTTTACAGTTTTGGGGAAAACATGTATATGTGATATTAGACATTAACTAGATATATACGAACTAAAGATATATCTAATTTGTCTTACTATTGTGAATTTCAATAGAAGCCTTTCCGTCTGTTATTGTGAATTGAATATTGGTTGATTGTATCATTAACTATTTCTTTATTTTTGTTTTGGCGCGAGGAAAACTTATCATGAATCCACTGATTTCTGCCGCTTCCGTTATTGCTGCTGGATTGGCTGTCGGGCTTGCTTCTATTGGACCTGGGGTTGGTCAAGGTACTGCTGCGGGACAGGCTGTAGAAGGGATCGCGAGACAACCAGAGGCGGAAGGAAAAATAAGGGGTACTTTATTGCTTAGTCTAGCTTTCATGGAAGCTTTAACAATTTATGGTCTGGTTGTAGCATTAGCTCTTTTATTTGCGAATCCTTTTGTTTAATCCTAAAAACACATATATTTTTTTTTTATTTCCCTGGATTTACTGCTCTTGTTTTTTTTATTCTTTTAATATGTAACTTCTACAATTAAATTTATAATTAAATTACTTAGGAACAATAACCCACG